AAGTGAATAAACATTGGAATTTTTAGTGCCTAAATTTTTTAGTAATTTTTTCTTAAGAAAAATGGGTTATTAAAATTTTATTAAAATTAAAAAATTTTTAATGTGTATATATATATATGCGATTGTTAACTCATATCACAACTTGTTAACTAGCACGTTCTCGAACCTGTCTTGAGTTTAGGGGTTTGGCAAGAATAACAGGATTTGCAGGGCGTAGGGGGTAAGGGGGTTTGTCGCGCAAAAGCCAAAAGGGTCACTATCATAATATGTTGAAGAAGGGATAATATGTTATGCACCTGAATTAAAAGTTAGTGCGTCTTAACTTATGTCTTCCAAGAATGGATTTATAATATCACATACAAGGAAAATGTACCACCTTATTTAACATTTGAATTTGCACTTGGGATGCAAATTGAAAGGAGACCAAATAGAGAAACCCCATGCATATAAAAGAATGCTAGGCATGGGGGGTAATGAAATGTATGTTTAACACTACTGGCTAATCAGATGCCGTTTACTACTCACTAGGAGGGTTCTTAGAGCGATGCTCATGAGATGAGAATCAGATGCCAGTAATAATTAATATATAACAACCCTTATTTATAAATGTCCCTGATCCTATCATTAATAATTATTATCTTATAAATTGTTGTGAGACTTATCCAAGAATGATCTTCTTGAATATTAGTACTTGCTTTATGGTTAAAATAGTGAAATGGTGATAATACATAGTATGTCTTTAATGCATACATTATATGTATTAGTACATACATGTATATGCATATAATGTTTAAAAACATTTACGTGTGTCAGAGCATGTACATGTACAAACATATAAATGTGGGCCACATTTAATGTGTCCGTACATTATAGGCGGCAGAAAATAGTTTAGTTTAGAATCTTGGCTTTGGGAGTCAGGGGTGTGAGTTGAAATCTCTCTTTTCTGGTTGATATGCGGCCTTAGGGGGGAATTTAACCTCCGATCTTCGGATTACAAGACCGATGCTTTAAACTAAGCTACTAAGGCAGTCCTAGTCTAGTGCTTTATTTTCTAGTCATCCTACTAGGGGAAATAGGATAAGGAAGAGTGAGAAGTATAGTACGGATGCAATTTGTCCGATGATGATGAACGGGTGTTCTACTGGCATGCCTCCAATTCATGTAAGGATAATTATGTCTGCTACAAGGGTTCAGAATAAGAATTGAGTGAATGGGCGGAATGCTATTCCTCGTTGTTTTGAGGTGTGGAGGAGTGGTACTACTAGTAGTACTAAAATTGAGAATAGTAGTGCAAGGACTCCTCCTAATTTGTTTGGGATTGAGCGTAGGATGGCGTAGGCAAATAGGAAATATCACTCTGGTTTAATGTGTGGCGGTGTGACTAGTGGGTTGGCTGGGGTAAAGTTTTCTGGGTCTCCTAGGAGGTTTGGGGAGAATAGTGCTAGGGTTGATAAGGCTAGTAGTATAATTGCGAACCCTAGGAGGTCTTTGTATGAGAAGTACGGATGGAAAGAGATTTTGTCTGCATTGGGGTTGATACCAATTGGGTTATTTGATCCTGTTTCGTGTAAGAAGAGTAGGTGTAGAATTGTTAGGGCAATAACAACAAATGGTAAGAGGAAGTGGAATGCGAAGAATCGTGTAAGGGTTGCGTTATCTACCGAGAATCCCCCTCAAATTCATTGAACTAATATATCACCTATGTATGGTACTGCAGATAATAAGTTTGTAATTACTGTGGCGCCTCAAAATGATATCTGTCCTCATGGGAGTACGTAGCCCACGAATGCTGTTATTATGACTAGTAGAAATAAGACTACTCCAATGTTTCAAGTTTCTTTGTATAGGTATGAGCCGTAGTATAGGCCACGGGCAATGTGGGCGTAAAGGCAAATAAAGAAGAATGATGCTCCGTTGGCGTGCATGTTTCGAATTAGTCATCCGCAGTTTACGTCTCGGCAGATGTGGACTACTGATGAAAAGGCGGTAGAGATATCTGAGGTGTAGTGCATGGCTAGAAATAGTCCTGTTAGGATTTGGGTAATTAAGCATAGTCCTAATAGTGATCCAAAGTTTCATCATGCTGAGATGTTGGCTGGAGTTGGTAAATCAATTAATGCGTCGTTAGCAACTTTAATTAGAGGGTGTGTTTTTCGTAGGCTTGCCATTAAGTGTGTTCTTGTAGTAAAATAATTACAGTGGTTCTTCAAGCCATTGATCTCGGTTAGAGTCCGAGCAGGAATTATGATGTATTCAATGTCTCTATTACTGGTGATCTTAGTTATGGGTCTTGTTGCGGTTGCTTCAAATCCTACACCCTATTTTGCGGCTATTGGTTTAGTGGTTACGGCTGGTGTTGGGTGTGGAATTTTAGTATATTGTGGGGGCTCTTTTTTGTCTTTAGTCCTTTTTTTAATTTATCTTGGGGGTATACTTGTAGTATTTGCTTATTCAGCGGCTTTAGCTGCTGAGCCTTTTCCTGAAGCTTGGGGCGGTCGTTCTGTTGTAGAGTATGTTTTAGTGTATTTATTTGGGGTGGGTTTAGTGGCTGGGGTTTTTTGAGGTGGGTGGTATGATGGTTATTGGGTGGTTGTTGATGGTTTAAAAGAGTTTTCTGTGTTGCGTAGTGATATAAGTGGTGTGGCCGTTGTTTATTCTTTTGGTGGGGGTATATTAGTTATTTGTGCTTGGGTGCTGCTTTTAACACTGTTTGTTGTATTAGAGTTAACCCGTGGTTTAGATCGTGGCAGCTTACGGTCAGTTTAGAGGAGGATGGAGTATGTTAGGATTAGCGCTGTTAAGGAGATGGAGAAGATAGTTAAGTATGTCTTAATTTTTGCTTGCTGGGCGTCGTTTAGGTATGTAATGGTTTTAGTAAGTGTTCATAATATTTTTTCTACTCATAGTGCTTGTCATGCTTTGTCTAATATTGTGCCGATTGTATGGCCCAGGGTTAGTTTTAGTTTTGGGAAAAGTCGGTGGATTAGTGTTGGGCAGTATCCTAGCATGCTGAATGAGTAGAATAGTGCGGCTATTGGTGCGTTTTTGATTTGTTCTTCGCTTAATATAGCGATTCATTTTGCTGTGAGGAAGCCAATGATAATTACTGCAATGGCTGTTAGTTTTAGGTACATAGGTATTGTTAGTGTTGGTGTTTTTTCAGGGAGTATATTGTGTCAAATTACAAATCCCATGAAGATGCTTCCTCAGGCAAGTCGTTTAATAGGTTTAAGCACTGTTATTGCGTCTTCGGTTGGTATGATTTTTGGATTAATTAGGCCTGGCCCAAGGGTTACGTGGTATATTAGTCGGTAACTATAGGCTGCGGTGAATGATGCGGCAATAAGTGTAAGGATTACGGTGAGGATGCTTAGTTTGGATGTGACTAAGGATTCAAGAATGGCGTCTTTTGAGTAGAAACCAGCTAGGAACGGGATTCCTGACAGTGCTATGTTACCAATTAATAGATATGTTGTGGTAGTTGGCATTAGTGTTATTAGGTTTCCTATTTTTCGGATGTCTTGTTCATCTTTTAGTTTGTGAATAATCATACCTGAGCAGAGGAATAACATGGCCTTGAAGAAAGCATGGGTGCAGATGTGGAAGAATGCTAGTTGGGGTTGGTTTAATCCGATAGCTATTATTATAAGTCCAAGTTGGCTTGATGTTGAGAAGGCTACGATTTTTTTGATATCATTTTGAGTTAGGGCGCAGGCAGCAGAAAATAGTGTTGTTGCTAAGCCAAGGTATAGGCAGGTTATTAGTGCTGTGTTATTATTTTGTATTATTGGGTGAAGGCGAACTAGGAGGAAGATTCCAGCAACAACTATGGTGCTGGAGTGAAGTAGGGCAGATACGGGTGTTGGACCCTCCATGGCTGCTGGGAGTCATGGGTGAAGGGTAAATTGGGCTGATTTTCCTATGGCTGCTAAAATAATTCCAGCTAGTGGAATTATTGAGTTGTGTATATCTGATTCTGTGAGGATTTCTTGGATGTTTCATGTATTTATTTGTGTGGCAAATCATGCGATGGCCATAATAAATCCAATGTCTCCCACTCGATTATAGATAATGGCTTGTAGGGCTGATGTGTTGGCATCTGCTCGTCCAGACCACCACCCAATTAGGAGGAATGATATAATTCCTACTCCCTCTCAGCCAATAAATAGTTGAAACATGTTATTAGCTGTAACTAAAATAATTATTGCTACGAGGAATAGGAGGAGGTATTTAAAGAATCGGTCTATTTTTGGGTCTGCGTGTATATATCATAGTGCAAACTCTAAAATTGATCAGGCAACAAATAGTGCGACTGGTGTAAAAATGAGGGAGTAGTGGTCGAAGTTGAACCCTACGAAGATGTCAAGTGTGTAAATACTTGTTCAATATCAGCTGGTGGAGATGTTTTCTAGTCCTTGGTTAATGAAAATTAAGAGTGCGGTAAGGCTAATATAAAATGAGTGGCTTACGGCAGTTTTGATGTCTGTGGCTAGTTGATTTGGCTTTTTTAATTGGGGCAGTGTTTTTAGCAGGGGGTAAACTAAGGTTGTAATTGATAGGAGTATGAGTGATGTTAATATGTATGTCATAACTTCCACTTGGATTTGCACCAAGAATTTTTGGTTCCTAAGACCAGTGGATACACTATTATCCTTTGGAAGTGGCGAGGAAGCCATGGAGTTTAACCATGGTTTATAAGTATTAGCAGAACTTATTATTTTCTTTCTTTCTCGGTAAGATAGGGGGTTTTAACTCCTATTGTTAGAGTCACGATCTAAAGTTTTGGTTAAACTAAACTTACTAGTAACATCATCCTAGTAGTAGTTCTGGTTTTGCTACTAATAGGATAATGGGGATTAGATGGAGAGCTATTAATAGGTGTTCTCGGGTGTGGTATGGTGATAGATTTATAATGTGGCTTGGTATTTGACCCCGTTGTGTTATCAGGAATATGTACAAGGAGTAGCTTGCTGTGATTAGTGTTCCTATTCCTGTGAGTGCGATTGTTCATGGGGATCAGTTAAATATTGTTGTGATAATTGTTAATTCTCCTACCAGGTTTGGTAGGGGTGGGAGTGCTAGATTAGCTAGGTTAGCAATAAACCATCATGTTGCTGTGAGCGGGAAGATTATTTGTAGTCCTCGAATTAGGATCATGGTTCGGCTATGGACTCGTTCATATGTTGTATTGGCTAAGCAGAATAATATTGAAGATGTTAGCCCGTGGGCAATTATTAGGGCAATTGCTCCTGAGAACCCTCAGGGGGTTTGAATTAGGATTCCGCCTGCTACCAGGCCCATGTGGCTTACAGATGAGTAGGCGATTAAAGATTTGAGGTCTGTTTGTCGTAGACAAATTGACCCTGTTATAATGATTCCTCACAGGGCTAAAATGATAAATGGGTATGCTAGCTCCTTGTTGAATGCGTCTAATACAATTATAATCCGTATTATGCCATAGCCCCCTAGTTTTAGTAAGATTGCTGCCAGTACTATTGACCCAGCTACGGGGGCTTCAACATGTGCTTTTGGTAGTCATAGGTGTACCCCGTATAGTGGTATTTTTACTAGGAATGCGATTAGGCAGCCTGCTCATCAAATTTTATGGCCCCAGGAGTCAAATGCGAGTGGTTGTGCATATTGAAGAATTAGTATGGATAGTGTTCCTGTGGTCTGTTGGAGGAGTAGTAGTGCAATTAAAAGTGGTAAAGAACCTGCGAGTGTATAGAATAAGAAATAGATTCCTGCATTTAGGCGTTCGGCTTGGTTTCCTCATCGAGTAATGATGATTAGAGTTGGGATTAGTGTGGCTTCAAATATAATATAGAACATAATAATCTCTGTAGCGCCAAATGCTATAATTAGGAAAGTTTGGAGGGATGTAAGTAATGAGATGTACAGGCGTTGGCGGTTGATTGGCTCCGGGTTGATGTGGTTTTGGCTGGCTAGAATTATTAGTGGGAGTAGTCAGCATGTTAGTGTTAAGAATGGGGTTGATAGTGGGTCTGTGGCCATGTATGTATTAGAGGTGGTTCACCCTGTTTCTGATGTCCATTTTAACCATGTTAGGCTGATTAGGGCAATTAGGGAGCTGTGTATTGTTGTGGTTGTTCATAGGAATTTTGCAGGGGTGAGTCAAATTGTGGGAAACAATATAATTGTTGGGATTAATACTTTTAACATTGTAGAAGATTTAGGTTTTGTAGGTGGTCTGTCCCATGGGTTCGGGCAGTGGCTACTAACAATGCAAGGCCTGTGCTTGCTTCGCAGGCGGAGAAGGCTAGGAGCAGTATGGGGGTGGAGGAGAAACCTGTTGATTCGAATTGGAGGGCTCATAGAGCTAGTGCAATAAATAAGGATAGTATTATTCCTTCCAGGCATAAGAGTGCTGATAGCAGGTGTATGCGGTTAAATGTTAGTCCTATTAACCCCAAGGTGAATGCTGATGTGAAGCTAAAATGTACGGGTGTCATAAGGGGGCCGTGGGGTTTAACCACGATTTTCTGAGCCGAAATCAGAGGTCTTATTTTGGACTAGCCCCCTATTCTGCTCATTCTAGGCCGCCCTGGGCTCATTCATAGACTAGTCCTAAGGTGAGTAGAACTAGAATTGCTGTGGTTCAGAAGAGTGTTTCGGTTGGGTTATAAAGTTGGTCTCCTCATGGGATGGGGAGAAGTAGGGCGATTTCTAAATCAAATAGCAGGAATAGGATTGCTACTAGGAAAAACTGTAGTGAGAATGGAAGTCGGGCGGATCCTAGTGGGTCGAATCCGCACTCATAGGGTGATAGTTTTTCTGTGTCTGGGTCTATTTGGGGGAGTCAGAATGAGATTAGTGCTAGGATTGACGGCACAATTAGTGTAATTATGATAATGGTTATGATTAGGTTCATTATCTTTCCCTGGAGTTTAACCAGGATTAAGTAATTGGAAGTCACTTGTACTAAGTTTATACTAGAAAGATTATGAGCCTCATCAGTAGATAGATACGTATAGGAATAGTCAGACTACGTCAACGAAGTGTCAGTATCATGCTGCAGCCTCAAAGCCGAAATGGTGTTCTGATGTAAAGTGGTATAGGGCTTGACGTAGGAGACACACAGCTAAGAAGGTAGATCCAATAATAACGTGTAGCCCGTGGAATCCTGTGGCCACGAAGAATGTTGAACCGTACACCCCATCTGCGATGGTAAATGGTGCTTCATAATACTCTATTGCTTGTAGGGCTGTAAAATATAGCCCTAGTAAAATTGTTAGTGTGAGGGATTGAATGGCTTGTTTTCGTTCTCCCTCTATAATACTGTGATGAGCCCATGTTACTGTTACTCCGGATGCTAGTAGGACAGCTGTATTAAGCAGGGGGACTTCGAATGGGTCTAAGGTAATAACCCCTGTTGGTGGTCAGCAGCCTCCTAGTTCAGGTGTGGGGGCTAGGCTTGAGTGGTAGAAGGCTCAGAAGAAGCCTAGGAAAAAGAACACTTCGGAGGTAATAAAGAGGATTATTCCATATCGGAGCCCTTTTTGTACGGGTGGTGTGTGGTGACCTTGAAATGTTCCTTCTCGAACAATATCTCGTCATCATTGAATTATTGTGAGGATTAATAGTGTTAGTCCAAGGACAATGAGTATTATTGAGTGAGAGTGAAATCAGACTGCTAGGCCAGATGTTATTAGTAGGGCGCCAACAGCTCCTGTTAGAGGTCATGGGCTTGGGTCAACTATGTGGTATGCGTGTGCTTGGTGGGCCATTAGATGTTTTCTTGGAGATACAGGCTTAGTAGTAGGATAAAGACGTAGGCCTGGATTATTGCTACTGCAACTTCTAGGAGTGTTAACATAACAAGAATTGTGGAAGTTAGTAGTGCTACTATTGGTATTAGTGGTAGTAGTACAAGTACGGCTATTGAAATAAGTTGGATGAGCAGGTGGCCTGCAGTTAGATTGGCTGTAAGTCGTACACCTAGGGCTAATGGTCGAATAAATAGACTAATTGTTTCAATAATTACTAGGACCGGAATTAGTGGGGTTGGTGTTCCTTCTGGAAGAAGATGTCCTAAAGAGGCTGTTGGTTGATTTATCATGCCAATAATTACTGTGGCGAGTCATAGTGGTACTGCGAATCCTATATTTATTGAAAGTTGTGTGGTGGGTGTAAAGGTGTATGGGAGTAGTCCTATTAGGTTTATTAAGATAAGGTATAGTATTAATGAGGTAAACAGAAGGGCTCATTTATGTCCGCCAATATTTAATGGTATTAGTAGCTGGTTGACGAATCGATTAATTAGTCATGTTTGGGTTGTAAATAGTCGGTTGTTGGTTCATCGTGGAAATGAGTTTGGGAAGAGCAGTGGTACTAATAGTGCAATGAAGACTAATGAAATACCAATTAGTTTTGGGCTTGCAAATTGATCGAAGAGGCTGATTATCATTGTCAGGTTCAGTTAAGGTTTTGATATTTTTTAATGTCTAGCAAAGTGAACTCATTTGGTTGAATGTGGTCTAGAACTTTGGTTGGGGTGAGAGTGAGAAGAACAGCTCATGAAAAGATTAAGATTGTAAACCAGGGAAGTGGGTTTAATTGGGGCATGTTCACTAAAGGTGGTCGTTAGTCACCAAGGTTTGGCTTAAAAGGCCAATGCTTGTCCGGTTTTAGCTTTTTAGCGAGGCGTCCTCTAGCATTAATGAAGATCATTTTTCAAAATTTTCTAGGGGTACTGCTTCGACTACAATTGGTATGAAGCTGTGGTTAGCTCCGCAGATTTCAGAGCATTGTCCGTAGAACACCCCGGGACGTGAGGCGATAAAGGCAACTTGGTTAAGTCGCCCTGGTACTGCATCTATTTTAATACCTAGGGATGGGACGGCCCATGAGTGAAGAACATCTTCGGCAGAGACTAATACTCGAATTGGGGATTCTTTTGGGATTACCATTCGGTGGTCAGTTTCTAACAGTCGGAATCCTCCAGGGGTTAGGTCCTGGGTTGGTACTATGTATGAGTCAAATCCTAGGTTTTCATAATCTGTGTATTCATAACTTCAGTATCACTGGTGTCCTATGGCTTTTACTGTTACGTGGGGGTCATTGATTTCGTCTATGAGGTATAAAATTCGGAGGGATGGTAGGGCAATTAAGATTAAAATAATAGCTGGTAAAACAGTTCATACGATTTCAATTTCTTGGGAGTCTAGAATAAATTTGTTAGTTAGTTTGGTTGATACTATTGCAATAATAATGTAAAGTACTAGGACACTAATTAAAAGTACAATTATTAGGGCGTGATCGTGGAAGCTTAGAAGCTCTTCTATAACAGGTGACGCTGCATCTTGAAATCCTAATTGGGTGGGGTGTGCCATTATTTAGAGATATATGGGGGTTTAACCCATAATTTTACCTTGACAAGGTAGTGTAATTTATTTTACTAATATCTCTAAGAAGGTGACAGAGTGGTTATGTGACTGGCTTGAAACCAGTATATGGGGGTTCAATTCCCTCCTTTCTCGTTAGTTTGGTTGGGTTATAACAAATGCTGGTTCTTCAAATGTGTGGTATGGTGGGGGACATCCATGAAGTCATTCTGCATTTGTTGAGGTTAGTTCAATAGATAAGACTTCTCGTTTAGCGGCGAAGGCCTCTCAAATGATGAACAGGAATATGATTACTGCTACTAAAGAGATTAGTGAACCGATGGATGATACTGTATTTCATAGGGCATATGCATCTGGGTAGTCAGAGTATCGTCGTGGTATGCCTGCTAACCCCAGGAAGTGTTGTGGGAAGAATGTAAGATTTACACCAGTAAATATCACTCCGAAGTGAATTTTTGTTCAAGTACTGCTTAGGGTGTAGCCCGTAAATAGTGGGAATCAGTGAACAAAACCTGCTATAATAGCAAATACGGCACCCATTGATAATACGTAGTGGAAGTGTGCAACGACATAATAAGTGTCATGAAGTACAATATCTAGTGAGGAGTTAGCTAAAATAATTCCTGTTAACCCACCTACTGTGAATAAGAAGATAAATCCTAGTGCTCATAGTATTGGTGTTTCTCATTTAATAGAACCCCCGTGGAGCGTAGCTAGTCAACTGAATACTTTTACACCTGTTGGGATGGCAATAATTATTGTTGCGGATGTAAAATATGCACGGGTATCTACGTCTATTCCAACGGTAAACATGTGGTGAGCCCATACGATGAACCCTAAAAGGCCAATGGCTATTATAGCTCAAACCATGCCCATGTATCCGAATGGTTCTTTTTTCCCTGCGTAGTAAGCTACAACGTGAGAGATAATTCCGAATCCAGGTAAAATAAGAATATAGACTTCTGGGTGGCCGAAGAATCAGAATAAGTGCTGGTATAGGATTGGGTCCCCCCCGCCGGCGGGGTCGAAGAAGGTGGTATTAAGGTTTCGATCTGTGAGGAGCATTGTAATTCCAGCGGCTAGTACTGGTAGTGAAAGAAGTAATAGGACGGCTGTGACTAATACTGCTCATACAAACAGTGGGGTTTGGTACTGAGTGATGGCTGGGGGTTTCATGTTAATAATTGTTGTAATAAAATTAATAGCCCCTAGAATTGATGACACACCTGCTAGGTGAAGAGAAAAGATTGTTAGGTCTACTGACGCACCTGCGTGGGCCAGATTACCCGCAAGTGGTGGGTACACTGTTCACCCTGTTCCTGCCCCGGCTTCAACGCCAGAAGAGGCTAATAATAAGAGAAATGATGGGGGAAGAAGTCAGAAGCTTATATTATTTATTCGTGGGAAGGCCATGTCTGGTGCCCCGATTATTAACGGGACTAACCAGTTTCCAAAGCCTCCAATTAGTATTGGTATGACTATAAAGAAAATTATTACGAAGGCATGGGCAGTTACGATTACATTGTAAATTTGGTCATCTCCTAAAAGTGATCCCGGTTGGCTGAGTTCAGCGCGAATGAGAAGACTAAGGGCGGTTCCAACTATTCCAGCTCAGGCACCGAATACGAGATAAAGGGTGCCAATGTCTTTGTGATTAGTAGAGAAAAATCAGCGTGTGATTATCACAGGTAGAGTGGCCGAGTGTTAGGCGGCGGTTTGTAGCACCGTGTACAGAGGTTTGAGTCCTTTTTCTACCAGGCCTTGTGGTGTATTACATGTTAGATTGCAAATCTGGAGTCGTAGATTAGAAGTCTGCCGGGGCTTTTCCCGCCTTTTGGGACTCGGCAGGCGGGAAAAGTAGGTGGATGCTCGCTGGCTTGAGCGCTTAGCTGTTAACTAAGAGTTTGTAGGATCAAGGCCTTCCCACCTAGAGGGGCCTTAGTTTAATTAAAATGTTTGATTTGCACTCAGAAGATGCAGAGTGATATCTGTAGGTCCTACTTCAAGGGCTAGAAGGTTTTAACTTCTGCTTAGGGCTTTGAAGGCCCTTGGTCTTATGTATCCTAAGCCCTTAGGTGGTTAGTGTTAGGATGGTTGGGGTTATTGGCAGGAGTCCTAAGGTTGTAATAATTATTAGTGTTTTGGGTAGTAGGTTTTGGGTTGTTTTGGTCCGTCAGGGGGTGGTTGAGTTGATTGTGTTGGGGTTAATAGTTAGTGTTGCTGTGTAGCAAAGTCGTAGGTAAAAGTAGAGGCTTAATAGGGCAGTTAGAGCTATGATTGTGGCTGTGAGGGGGAGATTTTGTTTTGCTAGTTCTTGAATAATAAGTCATTTTGGTGTAAAACCGGTTATTGGTGGGAGGCCTCCTAATGATAGTAGTACAAGGGGGGTGATTGCTGTTAGAGTTGGGTTTTTTGATCAAGCTGTTGAGAGTGTGTTGATTTTTGTTGCGTTAAGTGTTTTTAGGGTAAGGAATGCTGCTGATGTCATTAAGACATAGGTGATTAGGGCGATGATGGTGAGTTGTGGGGCGTAGTGAATGATGACTATTATTCATCCTATGTGAGCGATTGATGAGTAGGCTATAATTTTTCGTAGTTGGGTTTGGTTTAAGCCTCCCCATCCTCCCACTAGTGTTGATGAAATTCCTAGTAGTGTTAAAAGGGTTGGGTTGGTGTTTTGGGCTACTTGAATGATTAGGGCGAATGGGGCTAGTTTTTGTCAGGTGGATAAAATTAGTCCTGTTAATAAGTTTAATCCTTGTAGTACTTCTGGTAGTCAGAAGTGTGCTGGTGCTAATCCAATTTTTAGTGCAAGGGCAGAAATGATTATTATGTTAGTGATTGGGTTGGATACGTTGTTGATGCTTCATTCTCCGGTAAGTCAGGCATTTGTAGTACTTGCAAATAGAATTATTGCCGCTGCTGTGGCTTGGATAAGGAAATATTTTGTGGTTGCTTCTACTGCGCGTGGGTGGTGTTGTTGGGCTATTAATGGTGCGATTGCTAGGGTATTAATTTCTAGTCCTATTCAGGCTAGTAGTCAGTGTGAGCTGGCAAATGTTATGGTGGTGCCTAGTCCTAGGCTATAAATTAGGATTGCTAGTACGTACGGGTTCATTGATAGAGGAGGGGGTTTAACCATCATGTTCGGGGTATGGGCCCGAAAGCTTGTTTAGCTGACCCTATCTTAGAAGGTGGTGTAGAGGAAGCACTAAGAGTTTTGATCTCTTTAGCATAGGTTCGAGTCCTTTCTTTCTAAGAACTGAGGGGGATTTAACCCCTGTGGTTCACTCTATCAAAGTGGTCCCTAAGCATTCGGGCACAGTTCTTAGGTTATAGTTGTGGTGGTAGGCTTGCTAGTGCGATTGGTAGAGATGTGTGTCATAGGACAAAGGCTAGTGTAATTGGGAGGAAGTTTTTTCAGATTAGATGTATGAGCTGGTCATATCGAAATCGTGGGTAGGATGCTCGTACCCATAGGAATACTGCAGCTAGTAGTGCGGCTTTGGTTATAATTAGAATTGTTGATAGTTCTGGGGTGTCCGGTAAATATGATGTTCCTAGAAACAGGATTGCTGACAGGGTATTTATTAGGAGGATGTTGGCGTATTCAGCTAAGAAGAATAATGCAAATGGTCCTCCTGCGTATTCTACATTAAATCCTGATACTAGTTCGGATTCTCCCTCTGTTAGGTCGAATGGTGTTCGATTAGTCTCTGCTAGGGTTGAAATGTATCATATTGTGGCTAGTGGCCAGGCTGGGATTAGTAATCAAATTTTTTCTTGTGCGGTGCTTAGGGTTTGTAGGGAGTAGCCTCCTGAAAAGATTATAATTGATAATACGATTAGTCCTAGGCTTACTTCATAGGAAATTGTTTGGGCTACAGCTCGTAGGGCTCCGACTAGAGCATACTTTGAGTTTGAGGCTCATCCTGATCCTAGGATTGAGTATACTGCTAGGCTTGATAGGGCTAGGATAAATAGTATTCCCAGGTTTAGGTTTGTTATTGCGTGTGGTAGTGGTATTGGTGCTCATAGTATTATTGCTAGTGTTAGTGCGAGGATGGGTGTAATTAAGAATAGAAAGGGTGATGATGATGAGGGGCGGACTGGTTCTTTAATAAATAGTTTAACACCGTCGGCGATTGGTTGAATTATGCCGTAGGGTCCTACTACGTTTGGACCTTTTCGAAGTTGTATGTAGCCTAATACTTTTCGTTCAACTAGGGTTAGAAAGGCTACTGCCAGTAAAACAAATACAATGTAGATTAGTGGGTTAATTAAGTGATTTATAAAAGTATTGAGCATTAACTAGGGAGAGGACTTGAACCTCTGTTAAAAGGGCTTAGGCCTTTTGCAATTACCAAGCTCTGCCACCCTAGCAACTCCTTGTTTAGGGGGTTGGTTTATGCTCTCCCATTGTTTAATTTATTTGTATTCATTAATTTGGGGAGGGGCGCACTTGTAGGGTGGGCCCCCTTTTTCCGATCCTTTCGTACTAGGAAAAGTAGCATTACAGATAGAAACTGACCTGGATTGCTCCGGTCTGAACTCAGATCACGTAGGACTTTAATCGTTGAACAAACGAACCCTTAATAGCGGCTGCACCATTAGGATGTCCTGATCCAACATCGAGGTCGTAAACCCCCTCGTCGATATGAACTCTGGAAGAGGATTGCGCTGTTATCCCTTGGGTAACTTGGTTCGTTGATCGGTTAATGGCCGGATCATTTTTGGTCAGATGTTCTGTTACTTAGAGGTGTTTGTCTTGGTTTTGGATATTATCCAGTCCACTTGGAGGCTGTTTTTTCCTCCGAGGTCGCCCCAACCGAAGGTAGAGTTTCATTCTTATTATGTTTAAGAACTTTATGGGTTTGTTTAACATGATTGATTTCTGTACCTTAAGCTCCAAAGGGTCTTCTCGTCTTGTATTGTTATACCCGCTTCTGCACGGATAGATCAATTTCACTGACTGGAAAGGGGAGACAGCTAAGCCCTCGTCTAACCATTCATACAGGTCCTTAATTAGAGGACGAGTGATTGCGCTACCTTTGCACGGTTAAAATACCGCGGCCGTTGAACTTGTAGTCACTGGGCAGGCTGGACCTCCTATACTAAATATTGCAGGAGGCGATGTTTTTGGTAAACAGGCGAGGCTTGGGTTTGCCGAGTTCCTTCCTTTTCTTTTAGTCTTTCCTTGTTGCACTCCAGTGTGGGGATAACGATTTTGAGTTATGTGGTTTTCTTGATTATTGTATTATTCATATTGCCCTCTTTGTTTGGGTTCGTTAATTGTCAGTGGTTGGTCCGATCTGACTTACACTTGTGCTCGGAGAAGGTTGGGTTCTTCTTGTTACTCATTTTAGCATTATCTCTTCCATGGTTGCATGGAGTGGCCTAGTATTGTTAGGGAAGTGAGATTGTTTATTGGTATAATTAACTTTTGTTTGTCCGAGCTTTAACGCTTTCTGCTTAGGTGGCTGCTTTTAGGCCCACTGGGACGATGTGTTTTAAATATTATAATCTTTATTCTCCTATTAAGGTTGTGTCCTTTGTTTTAGGGGCTGTACCTCCTGAAACTAACTCTCGCATTTTTCTCATGTGTCTTATTAATATGTTTAATTGGCTTGGGGTGTGCGAGGCTGAACTTATATTCATTTCTTAGGCAACCAGCTATTACCAAGTTCGATAGGTCTGTCACCTCTACCCAGAGCTCTTCCCACTCTTTTGCCACAGAGACGGGTTGGCCCTAATTTTATGAAGGCTGTCTCGGGGTAGCTCACTTGGTTTCGGGGTCTCAAACTAAAGGTCTCTTTGCTTGGGTGGACTTGCTAAATCATGATGCAAAAGGTACAAGGTTTAGTCTTTGGTTTTTATGGCTTATATGGGTTGTTTCATTTCTCTTTCAACTTTCCCTTGCGGTACTTTTTCTATGGCTTTGAGGTAGTGCCCTTTCTGTCTCCCATACTAGGGTAAAGAATGTTTTAGTTAATTGGTTTGAGGTTAAATTTTGGTTATTTATGGTGTGAGGTTATATTGGTGGTTAAGCTAGTTGTTTGGCTCAGAGTGATCCGATTTGCACGGATTTCTTCACGGTGTAAATGAGACGCTGAGCTATTTAGCTACACTCTGGGTTTATCCAAGTGCACCTTCCGGTACACTTACCTTGTTACGACTTGCCTCCCCTTGTCGGTGCTTTTGTGTTAAGTAAGTTTTATGCATTGTGACGGGGGAGAGTGACGGGCGGTGTGTACGTGCCTCAGGGCCGGGTTCAAAAGGACGCTCTATTTCCTTTTTACTACTAAATCCTCCTTCAAGCATTGTTTCATACTGCATATTCGTAATATTCTGTTGTAGAAAATGTAGCCCATTGCTTCCCATTTCGTTCGCTACACCTCGACCTGACGTTTTGGGCAGTGCTCTTTTTGCTTACTTTCATTCCTTCACAGGGTAAGCTGGCGACGGTGGTATATAGGCTGGGTTGGCCAGAAATGGTGAGGTTTAACGGGGATTATCGGTTCTAGAACAGGCTCCTCTAGGGGGGTCTAAGGCACCGTCAGGTCCTTTGGGTTTTAAGCTGATGCTCGTAGTACCCTGGCGGACATTGTTGTATTTTTATGTCTTGGTTTACGGCTGAGCATAGTGGGGTATCTAATCCCAGTTTGTTTCTCAGCTTTCGTGGGGTCGGGTAGTTTTGTTAAAGTAACTTTCGTGTTTGGGTTTCGGACTCCTAGAAGCGTATGACAGCCAAGGGGCCATTTAACTTTATTTTTGTTTTCCTAACCACCCTTTACGCCGTGGTGCTATCAACTAGGGCTATTCGTTTAACCGCGGTTGCTGGCACGAATTTTACCGGCCCTCTTAACCTTAACTAAGTCGGGTTTTCACCCATGGCTTAATGTTTATCACTGCTGGGTTCCCTTGGGGGTGTGGCTTAGCTAGGTGTCTTGGGCTAAAATTTTTGTTCCTGATACCTGCTCCTTGTCCCCGGGTCAGGGGTGAGGGCATACTCACGGGGTTGCGGAGACTTGCATGTGTAAGTTGGGCTAAGGCTGATAGAAAGGTTGGGACCATGCCTTTGTGCATGCGGGGTTTTTTAGGACCCATCTTAGCATCTTCAGTGCCATGCTTTGTGTTAAGCTACGCTAG